GGTTTCCTCCGATCTGTAAGAAAAAGTACACCCTCCTCTGTCTAATTCTGTTCGGATGGGATCAAATGAAGTCAATTGTCTGTTTGTGACGATACTGGATTATTGGGGTCATGCGAATCTCTCTTTTCTCTATTGAACTATGGAAAGCACTTATAGTATTAGTATAGTAGTGAGACGAATTCACCATTATGACTTTTGACTTTGCACTTTGCCTGCCGCAAACGAAGGCTAACCCGTTCTGGTTGTTATGACTGGCAAGAAGAAGTAGGTTATTTCAGTCTTGCTTGTGCGCTTTGGTCCTTCTTACAGAGACTCTCCTTTGCATCAGTTCTGATCAATCCAAGGTTTCTTCAACCAAACTCATCAATCACATCTAGCTTCTTCTGAGATATAAAAATCCCAGATTCAGAGTGATCAACTTCTAACCCAAACCTCAGTTTACCTAAATCCTTCATCTTCCTGTTTTTGGACAAGAGGGTTTTCAGGTTCTCAATCTCTTGCTGGTTGTTTCCGGCAATTAGCAGATCATCAACATAAATGAGAATAGCAATGAAGCAGTCCCCTCTTAGTTTGAGAAAGAGTCTCCGTCCTGAACACAGAAGGAAGGTGGGTTTGTAAATGCTTGAACTGATTGATCTAAGTGAGCTACGAGGTTAGTCTTCTAGGATCAACTTGCTTCAAAGTTCCCATTCATTTATTTGTGAATTTCAGGAATGATCCTTGTCTAATAGTATACCTTCTTCGATCTCCCGAGGAAGGACTCCCATGGAGCAGTAGGCAAGTAGTGAATCATATCCCATTCTCTAACTAGAACTCCGAGTGAGCTTTTCAGGGCTATGACGAGGTGCGAAAGGAAGCAAGGGAAGGTTTATAAATAAGAAAAAGAGTAAGGAGGGAATAAAACTCAACGTTGCGAGCTCCAAAAGTGATCCTGGATGGCCCACGGCTAAGCAAAGAGGAGACAAATTCTAGTATTGAAGAGTTTGATACTCGTCTGCGTTCTATCTTTCTATCTATAAGAGTTTGCCTAGCCAAGAACGGCGCCTAGAAAAGTTCTCCTGGAAAGAAATGGCAATCTTGGCCTAGAGAATAGAACAGGGATCCTCGAATAGGAGGGCTGAGCCCGATAGACCGACATAGGTTATGGTTACGCAATACTGAATGGAAGGTCTACGGCTTACTAAGACACTCGCCAATGGCCATCCAAAAGGAAAAGGAGAACCTTAGTCTTCGTCCCTTTTCCCCATTATCAAACAAAAGCCGGAGATCCATACTCTTGCAACTAAGCTCTTCGAACCATCAACAGGAGCCCTATCATTTCTCGTTTGGTAGGCTGAACCGTCGTAATCCAATTCTCCTGCTGTCTCAGCTGCACCTTTACGAACGTACTGACTCCAACAATCATTCCCAACCGTAGGCTCCCTTGGTTCGAAGCTTCTTCGTTTAGCAACTCCCTTCTCAAGCGCACTTCCTCTCTTCTCACTTGCTGGATGAGCTGTTCTTGTTCCTTCTCGAGATCTAGGATCAGTTCTATGACTGGCTCTGTTGGCATGCCCCGCTCTTCGCTCCAGCACACTTGGCGTTCGAACTCAGCAAACTCACCTTGATCAAGTCTCTTCTGCAATAGTTCTATCCCTGAGGTAATGCAATTCACTGACTCTTTAGAGTGAGGAGTGATAATAGTAGCGCTCTTCATGTTTCACGGCCGGAACAGCGGCGTTCACCGTAGCAGTTTCGTTCAACGAAGGAGCAGCAGTGGTATTGTCAGCATTTGGAGAGCCTTCTTTCCACTTCCTTTCTTTGGCAAATGCCAATGCTTCTTGCCATCTTCGATCAAAGTCTGGATCCTCTGCTAACTCTGGTTCGTCCGACCGTACTTCAACAGGAAGATCAGGTTGGGCGGGCTCTTGATCATCGTAAAGAGATCTATCAATTGAGTGGCTATCTGTATTGGCTTCGCCACCAGCCCAAACAGGACGATCGAATCGAACTTCCGTAAGTTCTCCGGCAGCAGGTATGTAGTTGCTTAAGCATAAGAAGCTTAAGGTTGTAATAGCTAAAGCTATGCTTTTGGAAAGGCTACTTCTTTCAAAGTCACTATCTTTATCATAATAGAAGGAAGCTCAAGGCTAGGATGAATTAGCTAAGGTTCGAAGAGCTTAGCCTTTAAAGGCTAAGGAAGAGCTAGGAGAATGATTCTTGAATAAAGTGAAACTTATCCTATTGCCCACTCCGCCCTCTCTTTGACCACTACTCAAAGATTAGCTGGGATTCTTGCCTCTTAGCTCTCCAGCTAGGTAAGGGAGTTACTGATTCAATTCTTTCTCCGGGGCAGGCTGGCTCATGACGATACGTTCTTTAAGTAGATTCTCTATAATCTAGGTCTCAGTAGACAGAATTAGTCTGGTAAAGCTCTAGGTCTGGGGAAGCTGTGTACTATCTAGGTAGAAGATCTCCAATCATTAGCTCTGGTTCACGGCTAAACGTTGTAGGCCTAAGA